TCACGATTAACATAAAGAAAGATGGATGAGCCAACTTGAGATTGTATTTCTTGGCATTATCATCACAAAGAAGAGATTCCGGATTTTTCTTACTTCATATCTTTGGGTCAAATCGAGTCAAGTGGCTAAGCCACAAGAAGTTTTAAACTCTCTATTCCATATCCGTTGAATCCAGTCTTTGTGTGTTTCGGCTTGAGCCGTACGAGATGAAATTCTCATATACGGCTCTCAGAGGGGGAGTCTTTCTTGGGTTACCTATCTCAATAAAGTATATGATTGGTTCGAGGAACGTCTCGAGATTCAAGCGATTGCAGATGATATAACTAGTAAATATGTTCCTCCTCATGTCAACATATTTTATTGTCTAGGGGGGATTACGCTTACTTGTTTTTTAGTACAAGTAGCTACGGGTTTTGCTATGACCTTTTACTATCGTCCAACTGTTACAGAGGCTTTTTCCTCTGTTCAATACATAATGACTGAGGCCAACTTTGGTTGGTTAATTCGATCAGTTCATCGATGGTCAGCAAGTATGATGGTTCTAATGATGATCTTGCACGTATTTCGTGTGTATCTTACAGGTGGATTTAAAAAACCCCGCGAATTAACTTGGGTTACAGGGGTGGTTCTGGCTGTATTGACCGCATCTTTTGGCGTAACTGGTTATTCCTTACCTCGGGACCAAATTGGCTATTGGGCAGTAAAAATTGTAACAGGCGTGCCTGAAGCTATTCCTATAATAGGATCACCCTTGGTAGAATTATTACGTGGAAGTGCTAGTGTGGGCCAGTCCACTTTGACTCGTTTTTATAGTTTACATACTTTTGTATTGCCTCTTCTTACTGCCGTATTTATGTTAATGCACTTTCCAATGATACGTAAGCAAGGTATTTCGGGTCCTTTATAGAGAAGGCAGATCTTATATATTTGTAATTTATCATATCGGGGAGGAACAAGAGTCTTTCATTGCTACAAATATGGATTATTGAAAAATAAGGCATGTTATTTGGATACTTCTATTCAACTCTGAAGTATTGTTTATTTGATACGAATTGAATAGTTGAAGTCTATTTTCCTAAAAGAGGATGGATTATGGGAGTGTGTGACTTGAACTATTGATTGGTCCATGCAGATATATGATTTTATCCGCCACGTTGGAATTCACAACCTAACGTGTCTCCGCATCCAACCATCACGTCAGTCCCTTTATGTAGCATAGGATAGGCCGGTTCGCTTGAGGAGAATATTTTCTATGATCATACCCGAATCATGTCATGCATGAACAGGCTCCATAAGATCCCTAAAATAAGTGATGTGGAATGATCCAATGTTCTATTTATTCCACTTTGTTTGATTTTTCTTTTTTTTTTAGTAATTTTCTTATAATTAATTGATAGTATTAGTATTTCGTATTAATTTGATAGTAATCTTAGTAAGTTTTTTATAGTATGTAGATGCATTCATTTCCTCTGCATCGACCCTGATCTATGATACTATTGGAGTTAAATAAGGGATCTAAGGAAGAACAAGGGCTAGGCTTTATTAGTAACAAGTAAAAATTTTGTATTTTTGTATGTAATACAATCGATATGTTGTGGGGATAAATACCAACCAAAAGACATGAGACAATCCAAAAAGCACTTGATCATGATCAAAATTGTAAGCCTACTTGGATATTGAGCATTTCCTTGTTGCCAGAACTGAATTCTTTGCAATGAATAATGAATCGTTGAAACTCGGGGAAATGGAATTTGATAAATCTTTTCTTACATAGAGTCATTCTACATTATATATGTAGATATGTATGAAATATAGATCTTCTATGGACCTATTTATGTTCTATGGATCTATTTCTGTGATTCTTTTGATTTTTGCTCGAGCCGGATGATAAAAAATTATCATGTCCGGTTCCTTTGGGGGATGGACCCACAAGAATTCACCTATCCAAATAACAAAGAAACCTGATTTGAATGATCCTGTATTAAGAGCTAAATTGGCTAAAGGGATGGGACATAATTATTATGGAGAACCCGCATGGCCCAACGATCTTTTATATATTTTTCCAGTAGTAATTCTAGGCACTATTGCATGTAATGTGGGCTTAGCAGTTCTAGAGCCGTCAATGATCGGTGAACCGGCGGATCCGTTTGCAACTCCGTTGGAAATATTACCCGAATGGTACTTCTTTCCCGTATTTCAAATACTTCGCACAGTACCCAATAAGTTATTGGGTGTTCTTTTAATGGTTTCAGTACCAATAGGATTATTGACAGTACCTTTTTTGGAGAATGTCAATAAATTCCAAAATCCATTTCGTCGTCCAGTAGCTACAACAGTCTTTTTGATCGGTACCGCAGTAGCTCTTTGGTTAGGTATTGGAGCAACTTTACCTATTGAGAAATCCCTAACTTTAGGTCTTTTTCAAATTGATTAAACCGTGAAATACCACGATATAGGTATCTAAGGAAGATCCCCTTCTGGATCTTCCCTAGATACCTATATCTTATTATGATCTATTCTACAAATATATGGACCGTGTCGGAATTTTTTTTTATTCCTAAAAACTAAAAAATGAAAAAACTCCAATGGATTTAAAATGAAAACTTTTTCTTAGGTAAATTGATTGCAAAATGCTTCTGTAGAGTGCCCAATATCTGTTTTACATCTTCTATGCGAAAATATTCCATTTTAATAAGATCTTCTTGACTGTGACTCAAAAGGTCCAATAATGTATGTATATTGGACCTTTTGAGACAATTATAGGTCCTGGAAGACAATTCTGATTGGTCAATAAAAATACATGTCAATGGAATTCCTTTTTTGTTTTTCTTGAGATTAGTGAATCTGTCTTGAAAGGAAAAAAGGGGTAGATTCCATCTGTTTTCATTTTCCTCTAAATTCATGTCCTCTTCCTCTGCATGTAGGAAAGGAATCAATAAATCAATCAAATTACGAGAAGCTTCAGAAAGTGCTTCTTTAGGAGTTAAACTTCCATTCGTCCATATTTCTAGAAAGAGTATCTCTTGTTTTTCATTCCCATTCCCATAAGAATGAATACTATGATTCACATTTCGAACAGGCATAGATACAATATCTATAGGATAACTTCCATCGTGAGAGTCATTTGTGGATTTCATACGATATCCGCGATCTCTCTTCATTTGTAATTCAATACACAAATCAATTGGTTCTGTCAGGTTAGCTATATGCTGTGTCGTGTCAACTATTTCTACAGAAGGTGGTGAGATGATATCTTGAGCTGTTATGTATTTGGGACCCCTGACACAAATGGATGCGTCCCTAACTCCATAGAGATTGCTTCTCAATACAATCTCTTTCAAATTTATTAAAATCTCATGTACTGATTCTTCAATACCTGCTATCGTAGAATATTCATGCAGCACATTTTCAGATGTTGCACGTGTGATACATGTTCCTTCTATTTCTCCAAGTAAAGCCCTTCGCATGGCAATACCTATAGTATCAGCTTGACCTTTCATAAGCGGGGACAGAACGAAACGACCATAATAAAGACGCTTGCTGTCTACTCTTGATTCAACACATTTCCACTGTAGTGTTCGAGTGGATCCTGCTACTTCTTCTCGAACCATACTATTATTTTTCTTTTATTTATGATTATTGGATCAGATCATTGAATCATTTATTTCTCTTGGAATCTCTTGAATTCTTATTTCTACACACGTCTTTTTTTAGGGGGGCGACATCCATTATGCGGCATGGGTGTTACATCACGTACGAAACTTAATAGCATCCCATTTCTACGAATGGCTCGTAATGCCGCATCTCTTCCGAGACCTGGACCCTTTATCATAACTTCTGCTCGTTGCATACCCTGATCAACTAATGTACGAATAGCATTAAATGCCGCGGCTTGAGCAGCATAGGGTGTTCCTTTTCTTGTGCCTCTGAATCCAGAAGTACCTGCGGAAGCCCAAGAAACCACCCGACCTCGTACGTCTGTAACAGTTACAATAGTATTGTTGAAACTCGCTTGAACATGAATAACTCCTTTTGGTATTCTACGTTCATTCTTATTTGAACCAATACGTGCATTCTTACGTAAACCAATTTTTGCTATAGGTTTTGTCATATTTTAGTCATATTTTATTAGATCATATTCATAAGAATAAAATAAAAAGAAAGAAGAATCAGAAATCTACATAAAGATACGGATACGGGAATATCCATTTCATATTAAAACGAATCCTTTCTTCTTTCTTTTTACATGTACATGGATGGCTTTTTCTTTTAAAAAGTTCTTGATTTAGAACTCGAGAAGGATTACCCCTGTCTCTGTTTATGTCTCGGATTGGAACAAATGACTATAATTCGCCCCCGCCTACGAATCAAGCGACATTTTTCACAAATTTTACGAACAGAAGCCCTTATTTTCATATTTGTCATTCCTTACTTTCATTCTGAATCTATTTTTTTTGGAAACAAAAATCAGTTTATTGCATTCTTAAACTTCGAATTATATCCCTACGAAATTATATCCCTACGAAAAGGATGTTAAAAAAAATGATCTAATCGTTCGAATCTTTTTTGCGAAGTCTATAAATTATACGTCCCCTGGTTGAATCATAACGACTCATTTCGATTTTGACTCTATCTCCGGGTAGTATACGTATAAAACTGCGCCGGATTCTTCCTGAAATATAACCTAGAATTAGATCTTCATTATCTAACCGAACTCGGAACATACCGTTGGGAAGTGATTCAGTAATTAAACCCTCATGAATTAATTTGTGTTCTTTCATTCCAGGGAACCCCCTTTAAGTATCAACTAATAGAGGAAGAGTTCTATAATTCACTTCTCCTCTCTATTTTACAAATAGTAAGTTCGAGAGAAAATTAGGGTACCCCAGGAGAATCACCATATATAACACAAAATTTCTCCTCCGATTTTTTCTAATCGAGCTTCTCGATCTGTCATTATACCTCGAGAAGTAGAAAGAATTACAATTCCCATTCCGCCTAAAATCTTAGGAATTCGTTGATAGTTGGAATATATTCGTAGACCGGGTCGACTTATACGCTTTAAAATTATTTTATTCCCTTTCCTAGTCTTTCTATGTCGTAAGGTTGAAACCAAGAAATTTTTTTGACTTTCTTGATGTTTTCGAACATTTTCAATAAAACCTTCTCGTAAAAGTATTTTCACAATGTTTTTAGTGATATTAGTAGATACTATTTGAACTCTTCCCTTTTGATCTATGTCAGCATTTCTTATAGAAGTTATTATATCGGCAATAATGTCCCTACCCATGACGAACTATAGTTATTGGTGCCTCCTAATTTTGATATAATCAACATGCTTCCTTTTTTGTTTTATTGAAATTCTTAAATTAGAAAAAATTCTTATAAATTTAAAGTATATGCATGAAACACAATCTATTCTATTAATCGGATCTATTTCAGATATTTGAATATTAGAAATAGAAATATTAGAATAAATATTATTATTCTATATATGGATTATAGATATAGATTTTAGATAGGATATATATAGATAGGATATATCCTATTTTTAATCTATAAGACTTCGGGTGCTAATGAAACTATTTTAGTAAAATTCAATTGTCGCAATTCCCGGGCAATCGCACCAAAAATTCGAGTTCCTTTTGGATTTCCTTCTTGATCAATGATAACCGCGGCATTGTCATCATATCGTATTATCATGCCGTTATCACGTTTGAGTTCTTTACACGTGCGTACAATCACAGCTCTTATTATTTCTGATCTTTCTAGAGGCATGTTGGGCACTGCTTCTTTGATTACAGCAACAATAACATCGCCAATATGAGCATATCGGCGATTACCAGTTCCTATGATTCGAATACACATCAATTCTTGAGCTCCACTGTTATCTGCTACATCCAAAAGGGTCTGAGGTTGAATCATATCATTTATAGTTTAATCTCTTATTTCAATGCAAGGGATAATGGAAAAAAGAAATATTGTCTGTCCAGAGATAAAGAAATCCGTGGTTGTTTTTTCATTCTCAATACTCCTTCCTTCTTCTTTTACTTTTGTTAAATAACAAATTGAGTTCGTATAGGCATTTTACATGCAGCTATTTCCATAGCAGCTTTGGCTACAGTTTCTGATACTCCACTCATTTCATAAAGTATTTGGCCCGGTTTAACAACGGATACCCAATATTCGGGGGATCCCTTGCCCGAACCCATACGTGTTTCTGTAGGTCTTACAGTAACAGGTTTGTCGGGAAAGATACGTACCCATATCTTTCCACCACGGCGCGCATATCGTGTCATTGCTCTTCGCCCTGCTTCTATTTGTCTAGCTGTGATCCAAGCAGGTTCAAGTGCCTGAAGAGCATATCTGCCAAAACAAATATGATTGCCTCGGCAAGATATTCCCTTCATTCTACCTCTATGTTGTTTACGAAATCTGGTTCTTTTGGGGTTATAGTTGATGGTTGTTTCTTAATTCCATCTCTACTGCAGAGCCGGACATGAGAGTTTCTTCTCATCCAGCTCCTCGCGAATGAAATGATTCAATAATATTACATATACTTATGTATTTGATTCTATCAAAAGAAAGAATATACTAAATACTAATTTTTTTCTATTGAATTTTTTACACAGGTAAAAGAAAGGTTTCGCGGGCGAATATTGACTCTTTCCTGCTTCATTTGTAGGGTCAATTCACGACCATTTATAAGAAATCCATTTTTTCTTGGTTCATTCCGCCATCCTACCCAATGAATCATTAGGATTGATTCGTTTTCAAGAAAATCCTATGTAATCACAGGTTCCATCGTTCCCATAGCTTCTCTATTAATGCTTAGGCCTGAACTCTGCAATGGAGCTCTCAACAAAATCTGTTATTTGTTTCCGAGTCAATCTCCTCAGTTTTTCTTAACCCGAAGCTCAATTAAATTATTATCTATTTTTCTATCTTTGATATCTTATTATTTCTTTATCTATCTTATTACATACATAATAGACTGACTATATTATCTATATTGATTAGATTATTTAGATTCTTATTTTCATTGAATTTCTTTTATTAGATTTCTTATATTTTCTTCTATATTTCTATTTTCTTTCTATTTTTTCTTTTTCTATTTCTTATTCTATTGTAATTGTATATTGATGTTGATGCTTTATAACACTGCCTTTTTTATGGGGTAATTCTTCATAAACCATACATATGGGAATTCTATATCATTTAGATCTTTATTCTCTCTTTCTATCATCCTTCCATTTTTCCACATCCCTTTTTTTTTTTTCACAATTCATAATCAGATTTCTTTTTTCTGATTTTTATGAAAAGAATTTCAGTTGCTACAACTATATGATCGATTCAGTCATATAGTGACTATTTCTTGGGATCTCGACAATACGAAGCAATAAGTTGGTTATTAGTTTTGAGTTTCTTTAGTTTTGATAGTTACTAAGTTTATAGTGGGGTCAGCCTGTTTTTTTTTTCAATCTCAATTCTCAACTCTAA